GAACGGGGTCAGAGGGATCAAAAACTGCTAATTCATATAGAGCCATCGAACCGGCCCAACCAGCAACCAGAGCTGTATGCATTATATGGACAGAAATCAATCGACCGGGATCATTCAATACGACAGTATGAACACGATACCAAGGCAAACCCATGGAAATACCTCTTTATCAAAGAAAAATAGACACTATGTAACTTTATTGCATTAGAAAAAACTATGCTATTGATATTCTCTTTTCAGTGGATTATCTCGAAGCAAGGGTTAATGTTAATATTTGTATTTGTTCTATTCTGTTGGTACTAATGGAACAATTCTGTTCGTAGGAACAAAGATAAACAGATCTATTCTATACCCAATAAGTACCAATACGCAATGGGGGTTGATCCCATTTTCTATGAGTGAATGCACCCATACTTGTTCATCATTCGAAGGCCCTATTCGTAAAAATTTTCCTTTATTCATTCTGTCTTCTTTTATGAACTTATCCAATCTAAGGATAAAATATGATGAAGGCCAATATTATGAAGACAATAAACTCATTGTTACGTTTCCATACCAAAGTGAAATAAAGTACTAAATTCTTTTTTCTGTTTTTTTATGCCTATTGGTGTTCCAAAAGTGCCTTTTCGAAATCCTGGAGAGGACGATATATCTTGGATTGACGTATAGTGCGGCTTGTCAGATATATTGGGTCATATGGTATTTTCCCGTTCTCTCCCTCGATCGAGATATCCTCTGTTTCGCCCAAGAAAGATTGATTGAATCATCAACAATTTGGAGCGTGAAGTTCAATTAGATCCATTTTATTTTTGGGGGGATCCAGATTAATATTATCAAATAATTTATGGTTGGCTTAGTTGGATCAATAAAATGAAGTATACAGGCTCCGTTTATAAAAAACCCAATTGGTAATATATGATTACTATATTGTATCATAAATGATTTTATTTATAAATAGAAATAGGAGTGATCTCAAACTGTTAATCAATCGAGTAATAGGATGAATACGTCGAATATTTGGTGAAGACATGAAATAAATAAAAAAAGGAAGTTGTAGTAAAAAGAAGTGGTATTGGGGGCATTTGTCCTATATGTGCAAATCGAAGTCGATCGGATCTTTACCCGGAGTAGAGCATAAACCTAAAAAAATTAAGAAGGCCCATTTAGAAACAAGAAAATGACATCGTGATTTGGATCGGATCTCGATGAGACAATACATCAATGATAAGTTAGTTCGATAAGTTTAATGAATTCTTTTTTTTTTTTTTTATTTTATATATATTTATATATATTATATGGAAGGGTCAAAACTCATCTTTCTTGAAAAATCGAAGAAAAAGCCCCCTCGTTTTAGAAAGAGCTTGCTATGAAAAAAAGAGGGCTGGAATCTACACATTGATTCTTTTTCGCGATTTTTTTTAGAACCGTATGCATCAAAAGGTGCATGTACGGTTCCTGAGGGATACAATTTTATCCTAATCAACCGACTTTATCGAGAAAGATTACTTTTTTTAGGCCAAGAGGTTGAGAGCGAGATCTCGAATCAACTTATTGGTCTTATGATATATCTCAGTATAGAGGATGAAAACAAAGATCTGTATTTTTTTATAAATTCTCCTGGCGGATGGGTACTACCCGGAATAGCTATTTATGATACTATGCAATTTGTGCCACCAGAGGTACATACAATATGCCTGGGATTAGCCGCTTCAATGGGATCTTTTATCCTGGTCGGAGGAACAATTACCAAACGTCTAGCATTCCCTCACGCTTGGCGCCAATGAGTTTTTTATTTGATAGAAAAAAGCAGACTATGCCTTCGCCATATGAAATATGAATATTAAGTAATAATAGCATGGCACTTCGAATTCGATATGAGAAAATTCTTTATTGTTTTTTTTTTCAAAACATTAGATTATGTATCGAAAGAGAAGTATGAGATAAAGGGTATTTCCGATTTTATCTTATCTATCGGGAGTCCGTTTCAGCGTCACAAACTTTTTGTTTTCACACCAGAAGGCTCTTAACAATCTTTATGTTATGAAAGGATACGAAAATAAAAAATAATCTTATTTGGTTCTTATTTTATTTGATCAGATCAAAAAGAAACTTTGGGATTGCTGAATCATAGAGGAAATAAATATATAACGTAACGGAGCCATCATAGTATTTTTTAACTTCTCCGAAAGGAAGGGTGGTAATTGGATCATTTACCGATCTGGATCTGACAGATCCTACATTTTTCGATGGCAGGTAAAAGTCAATTCCATTGTAGAGCCGTATGCAATTCGCAAAAGATGCCTGTACGGTTGTTCAATTCTATCTTTTTTTCTTGTTATTCTTTATCTCTTCTCTTCGACTCATCATACGAGATAGAGAAATCATTTATTATGTTATATCATCAGGGTAATGATCCATCAACCGGCTGCCGCTTTTTATGAGGCACAAGCCGGAGAATTTGTCATGGAAGCGGAAGAACTACTGAAACTGCGCGAAATCATCACAAAGGTTTATGTACAAAGAACGGGCAAACCCTTATGGGTTGTATCCGAAGACCTGGAAAGGGATGTTTTTATGTCAGCAACAGAAGCCCAAACTCATGGAATTGTTGATCTTGTAGCGGTTCAATGAAAAAAGAAAGGATTTCGTGCAAATCCGTGATTTGAGATCTTCTTACCGGGTTTCATTTTCATTAAATTAAATAAAATGGGGGTAATTCATAATCATCCGGTTAGGATCGATCTAAACCAGTACATTATGTATATGATTCAGCATGCCAACTATTAAACAACTTATTAGAAACACAAGACAGCCAATCAGAAATGTCACGAAATCCCCCGCTCTTCGGGGGTGTCCTCAGCGCCGAGGAACATGTACTAGGGTGTATGTGCGACTCGTTCAGATCATGGACTGGGACGAAAAACAACTTTTCCAGTATCAATGATCAGTACCAGTGAATAGAATGGAAGAACTCCATTCACTATCTAAACTAAAAAAAAAAGATCTATCATATTCCCCTATTGTGTATTGTGTATGAAATTTATGGTTTCCGTCGGTGCAAATACAATCACCTAAATTTAAGATAATAAGCAATTCCCCATTGGCAAAAGGGTTATCCATTAAGCGGGGAAAATCAGCAGAAAGATTAGGCTCCCACTCTTGCAAGAACGGACTAACAGGGTCAGCTACTTAGCTAACCTTCATAATTAAATACCGTTACTGTATAGGTAGATCTCATTGTGAAAGACCTATTACTGGATAATTCATGGGTAGAGCCAAAGAGTGTGAACTGTACAAGTTACCAATAAGATTTATTAAATGAAGGAAGGAGCTCCGGTGTATAGAAAGGACCTCACCGTTTAAGAAGTAACCATAGAAACGATGGAACCCACTATTTCTTTATCCATTTAATTTCAAATTGACTACTTTTTTAGTTAATTTACTATGTTTTTGATACCTAGTATCAATACTATTTCTTATTTCGAGGTGAAATGCATAGAAAAAAGAAAAAAAAATCGTGGTCGGGAAGGTTATAGTAGCAAAAGCCATTGGAATTTTTATTTTATACATTGGAAGAATCCGCTTTGTTATTAATAGACCAGGAAAGGGTACAAGGATAACTGAAAGAAAGGAAATCAATTAGTTATTCATCAAAGTTTCATTTATTCAATGACCAGAACTAGACGAGGATATATAGCTCGTAGACGTAGAACAAAAATTCGTTTATTTACATCAAGCTTTCGAGGAGCCCATTCAAGACTTACTCGAACTATTACTCAACAGAAAATCAGAGCTTTGGTTTCGACTCATCGGGATAGAGATCGGCAAAAGAGAGATTTTCGTCGTTTGTGGATCACTCGGATAAATGCAGTAATTCACGAGAATGGGGCATCCTATAGTTATAGTAGATTTATACACGATCTGTACAAGAGGCAGTTACTTCTTAATCGTAAAATACTTGCACAAATAGCTATATCCAATAGGAATTGTCTTTATATGATTTCCAATGAGATCATAAAATAAAGAGATTGTAAAGAATTCACCGGAATGATTTAATGATTTAAATAAATGGAGTTCCCCGGAGAATGAACTCCGGGAAGGTAGATTCTAAATTAGTATGATAAAATATGATAAAGTCGTCAAAATGAAGGAATATGTTCAATAAAAAAAAAAAGGATTTCTTCTTCTTCCCCGATTATTTTTGTTTCTTACAACACAACAATCAAATCTCGATTCTTAGATTTTTCGAACAAAACATCAAATCCGCGTTTGAGTTCGAATTGGAATTTCGATTCAATTGAAGAGTAAGCCTATTTATTTCTGGTTCTAAGACCAGTAGTTCTAGCGGTCGACTCGGTTCTTTCAAATTGTTTCTCATTATTAAGAAAAGGTAACGAAGATAAAATACGAGCTTGTTTTATAGCAATAGTAATTAATCGTTGTTGTTTCAAAGTCAATCTATTCACTCGTCTAGATAATATTTTTCCTTGTTCACTAATAAATCGACTAATTAAACTCATGTTTCTATAATCAATTCGATCCCCCGATTGGATCGGGGGCAAACGCCTACGAAAAGATCGCTTGGATTTAAGAAAAGGTCGCTTGGATTTATCCATGGTTTGTTTATTCCTTATCCCGAAAATCCTATTTCGTTCGGATCAAAAATGAATTAGAATTCAGAAATAGGATTTGGTTTATTTCTATTTAAATATATGTTATATATATTATATAATATTATATACTATATTATTTTACTATATTATTTTTACTGTTCCTTGGAAGGGTGACACACAGGCCCTCGGTTCGATCTATTTTTTTATCTCCCCATGAATCGTATGTTTATAACAATAGGGACAGAATTTTTGCAATTCCAATCGACCGGGCGTATTGTGTCGATTTTTTTCAGTAATATATCTGGAAATGCCTGTTGATTCCTTATTAACACCGCCTCGTACACAATTAGTACATTCCAAAAGAACCCTTATTCGGGCATCTTTACTCTTGGCCATGAACCTCCTTTGTTTTTTTTTTATTCATTCAAGTCTTCTATTTTCGATCCGAAGAAAGTAAGGAAAAAAAATAGAAGTTGCTAACTCAAAATCCAATTATGATATGAAGGATTTCGTTGTAATCAATATCAATAGAGTAATAGTAAATAATAAGTAATACAATGATTTCTAACTATAACTATATTTCTAATCGCAGTACAGTATTTAATTTAAGGATCTTGTATGATACTCTTGCACTAGACCAACATTTACATTTACGTTTTCCCTCTATTCTTAATTTGATTCGAGTCTGAACCCGAGTTTCGCTGAGGTTAAATCCACTTTTATTCTTTCTCTTACTCCTCCCTTATAAAATTCTAAAAAAGAGAAAAAAAGAGGAGGGGGAAAGGAATTAGTCACAGATATTTGATTGTATCTCTAATATTCTTCACCCCTTCTCATGTTAATTAAAAAAAGGGAATGTCAACGCATCCGGGAATAAACGATTAATCTCTATCAATAGACCTGCTAAGGACCCGAACCATATAGTACTTAGTACCGGTGCCGTGGAAAGATATGTTTTTAGATCTCGCATTTAAAATCCTCCTTATTTATTGTAATACATAATGGTAATACATATATGATCAGATGCATATGGACCACTTGTATTTGTACACAGAATTCCCGATTCAAATTGAAGATTCGCTAGATAAGATTTTCTTTTTCTTAAAACATAAAAAGAAGTTTCTTTACTCCTGAGCATTCCCCAAAAATATTCATTTATTTTTTATTTCATTTTTAGGGTGGGTTTCATATTTTATATGTATATAAGTCTTTTATTATTATATGTTAATATATAATAATATGATAAAAAAAAAAAGAAGAAATGGGAAGAAAAATTGTGTATATCAATGGAGGAAATAAGGATGTGGAAAACAAGACAGGTATTCTCTACAATGACACTGTAGACCAATTGAAAGGGATGTAGCGCAGCTTGGTAGCGCGTTTGTTTTGGGTACAAAATGTCACGGGTTCAAATCCTGTCATCCCTACCTATTACTTCTCCTCTGAGCAGTAACGAAGAATCAATTGAGATCAATTAAAATTGGATATACATAATTTTTCATTTTATGATACTATAATAGTATATGCATACAAGATGTGTTGGAGTTACAAAAAGAATCCTTTTCTTTATAGTCTTATCTATTGTGATAAGAAAACGCTCTTAGTTCAGTTTGGTAGAACGTGGGTCTCCAAAACCCAATGTCGTAGGTTCAAATCCTACAGAGCGTGATTCCGTTTTTGTTAGTTGGAATTACACTGAACTAACTTCACTAACTTGAACAGCAATCTGAATTTGACCTCCTGTGGATTAAAGAATAAAGAAAAGAGGAGGTCAATCAAAAAAAGAGATGTTAATTAATCAAAGGTCCAACTGATCACCACGTCTGTATTGTAAATATGCAGTTACGAATAATCCAGCCAAAGTAATAGGAATTAGACCTAAGACGATTCCAAATAGAAAAACTTCAATCATTTCATTTCAATTTGTTTGAAAAGGGGAAAAGAGAGGTAATATCTATCCCTAAATCTTAATCCGAATTGCCCATGAATCGCAATGACCAAGAATTGGCAATTGACACGGTAAGGAACTCATAGAATACATGGAATCTCACGGAAAGGTTTCTCTTTATGAATTGTTTATTCGATTAATTTCAAATAAGTCGTATCTTGCTTAGACCAATAAATAGGACTGAGGTTATAGTTGAAGCCGCTAGTAGAAAACCGAAATAACTAGTTATAGTAGGCATGAAGGAGCTAAATGAAATATGTTCTTTATTATACATATGTTTATAAAGCACTTACCTAAGTTTCCATTTTTGCGAGATACGAGGATAAACAAAAATACCAATTGAAAGAATAAGTTAAATTGAAAGTTTTTGATTCATCAATCAATTATTATAGGCGGCACTAACAAAGATAGAGTGACAGAGGTATAAAAAGAAATCGATTCATTATCTGTGGCATCTACCCATACCGTGATTCCGAATCAACAGATTCATTGAGCAACTCTTGAGTAAACTAATAATAAAATAAGAACTGTGCCGTGTAACTTCATTCAAAAATGAAACTTTCTTTGCGTCACTATGAAACAAAATTAGAAAATCATTTCTATTTTGATCATTTCTTTTTTAATTGTATCGAATACATTTTATATTTTGGAACGAAGAGTGCCCTTATAACAATAAAATCTTTTCTTTTACTTTTTACTTTAATTTTAACTCATTAGATTCAATAGTAGGTTCATTCACATAGTATCTCGAATGAGAAAAAAAAAAGATATCGCACGATCAGATCACTCGAAAAAATAAAATCTGTATTTTGGTTCAATTAGATTCTAAAAAATTCCTATTATCTTTTCCTTTATAGGTTCCACATTTTGTCTTTCCATATTATAACTTCTAGTTAGGTAGTTAGGTCAAGAAAGAACCCTTAGATCTAATACAACAAT